AAAAGCTAAGAGAAAAAAAAACAGAGGTATGACTGGCATAACATCTACGATTGGATTCAAAAAAGCATAGGCTTCAGGCAATTTGCCGAAGAAAAAACTACTCGAATAAAGGGGCGAATTAATACAAATACAGATCAAACTAACGATATTAAGCATAACAGACATTTTGTTCTTGGAGATAATTGCATTTTGGTTGCCTTTTTGATATAAGGAAAAAGAAAGTAAGGTAAGATAGACAAAAATCCTTCTTTTCTTTGAATCCATCCAACCAAAAATTCTCCAATTCTCAAAGGAGAATAGAAGAAATCATACTTTCATACAATATCTTAATTGAATTCTATGTAATGATCAATAAATTAAGTTGAATTCTGTATCTATATGTATCAAAATCCTAGTACCGGTCTATTCTATTATTCTATAGATATAGAAGATCTATATTCTATAGATAGATTCTATATCTAGATATATATTTAGATATTTATTTGGGCTGTAGTTGACAAACAACCAATAACAATATTATTGTTTCTTAGTGTCGATTAGCAATCGAAATGGGGCGTGGCCAAGTGGTAAGGCAACGGGTTTTGGTCCCGCTATTCGGAGGTTCGAATCCTTCCGTCCCAGCGCGGATCCACTTTTTATACTGCATTATTCCCATATAAACTATATCATAATATAAAAAAAAGTGGGGGGTGGATAGGCATAGGCTATATTAATTAGAAATTTAAGCATCTGTGTCTGCTTGAATTTCATTAACAAATGATCAAGTTCCATGTTCTATAGTATGGTATTTATACTATATCTATAACAAACAGTGACAATTGTTCAGTCTATCTGATAGATATGAGAAACCTTCCCTATTTTTTTTTCGATTTTGATTTTCGTAATCTTATTAAAAAAATCAAAATTCAAATCTTAACTTACATTATTTTTTCTACATCTCATTCTCATGAAAAAAAATGGATTTCTTTCTTTTTTTCTTTGATCTATTTCAAATTTTTATTTGAAATTAGTGATGAGTCAATTCAAAAAGAAAGACTGATCTTCCTATAAAGATCAAAGGCGATGCTTTTTGTCCAATTTTCTTCAAATCCAATCAAATTAAATAATGATGTTTAATTTAAATTAAATAGTGAATTTCACTTAGAAAAATTTTTAATGATTTGGAATCTTTGAAAAAGTAGAAAATCATTTAATTTATCCTATTAAGTCACTTGAAAATGTAGATTCAAAAACTTATTCATTTTTATTTATATTAATATATATCTATAATTATTATTAATATAAATTAATATTATTTGAATTTAATTATTTTATTTATATATTTCTATATATAGATTTCTTTTTTCTTTCTATTATCTATATATTCTATTAGTAATTAGTATGTTAAATATGTTCAAAATGTTGTCTTACTAAGATTTTTTCAGAAAAATCTTGTTTCATATATTCATATATAGAAGAAAAGGTATAGATTACGATGTCTATGGACAGCTGAACCGATGACTATTCATGATTCCATGATTGAATCAATTCCATACCGGTATACCGGTTCCAAATTAGAGGAATGTTATGGTAAAACTTCGTTTGAAACGATGTGGTAGAAAGCAACGTGCGACTTGAAGGATATGACCCATTGTGGATTTTTACATCCATCATTTTAAATTTGTCTAGGAATGAGGTGCTCTTGGCTCGACATTGTTTGTTCTGTTACACTTGAACCCTTCATTTTTTGTCGGGTTGTAATGTAAATAGTCCATGATGGAGCTCGAACAGAAAGTATTAATTCATTTCTCAGGGGCAAGGATCTAGGGTTAATGCCAATCAACTGGAACAACTTCGTAAATATATGGAAAATTGAAAGGATCCAATTCGAGCAAGTTTCCAATTCAAAAGCAAAACTTGTTGAAATTGATCCAAAATTTTCGATTCAACGTGTATCATGTTAGAATCAACCATCCATAGGATTCTTTGATAGAAAGAAATCAAAAAGGGTATGTTGCTACCACTTTGAAAGGATTAAGAAGCACCGAAGTAATGTCTAAACCCAATGATTAAAAATAAGAATAAAGGGTTTAAAAACAAGGAAACACCCTTTGTAATTGTTAATTCTCTCGATAGTCTCAATAACTGGATCCGACTAAAGAATCCAAATAGAATTTGAAATAGTTTAACCGGGATAAACGAAAGGGAGTAAAGACTACTCAATAAATGAAATTGACTAAAGATTTTCCTTTGAGCTATTTAAGAGTTATCCGATTTGAGTTATGAGTACGAACTGTTTCTTTTTCATTTTTCAAGAAGAAAAAGACTGAAATCATAGTCTAATTGATATTCATTTTATAGGTCCATTTGTCATTTAATTTATTATTTATTAGAATTAGATACATAGGCAAAACTTCGAATTAAATCATTTTTTCTCGAGCCGTACGAGGAGAAAACTTCCTATACGGTTCCAGGGGGGGTATTGTTCATCTATATCTATCCCAATGAGCCGTCTATCGAA